CAAAATTTGACCGAGAAAAGTGCGAGAGTCATTAAGACGAGAGCATCCGTCAGATGAAGGTATACAGACGAAAGCGATCTCAGGAAGATCCGGTATAGAAGATTTGTGGATAAAATGATCATTCGCTCTTTCTTTAGGAAGTGCTACGAGTCTCGACGGGAGAGAAAACGTACGAGCCCGAGTGCACTGCTCTGGAGATTTCGCGGACTTCTTCCAAAGAGAAGGGATACTCTTCTCTACCGACTATGTAGATATTATTGATCTCCATAAGAAATCGCTCGGAAAAAGACTGATGATTTGGCATTTTCCGTTGACAAGTACGACGTACCATATGACGGATAAGGCGTCATAAGGAAGTCCCATCGACGTTGGATCTGACCGAGGTCGTCGAACTCAATGATGCCTAAAGCTATACAAATGCCAGTTTTAGGTCCCGTGATGGGAAGAGCAGAGAAAGAACCCTAGAAAGAGTGCGGGAACCGACCAGGGAAGGTTCCGGAGTAGCACCAATCAAAAGGGAACGGAGTCACCTGCTATCCAGTTTGGTCTTTTTTCATTGAGTGGGGGACGTTCCGTCGAGCGCCACCTCTCGGTATATATGGTCAAACAGCTTCTCGTCGTTGGAGAGAAAGATTTTGGCGGAGGAGCCGGGTTTCATTCCCGTTCCGACGAGTAGGGGGGTTCGGCACTCCTCAGGTCGAGTGGAACCTGGGAAAAAAAATCTTCCCCGGTCCAGGGCAGCGGCGATATGATCGAGTGAAGCTTACTGAGAAAGGTGCAGGTTTGATAGGGAATGAGCGGATGGCGGAGGGACGCGACGTGACTCGAGGGTCGAGGGACGGAGATCAGGCAGGAAGCGACGGCGCCAGTGCCCTTGTGAGTTCCCAGATCTCGCGTGTGGGATAGAGCAGAGGTGTCGGAGCAGCCTCAAAACCGACGACGAGTTGTTGGAATGCAGTAGAAAAATAATTGTGGGGGAAGTTTACAACGCTGGTCGGGCCACGAATCCAGATCGAGCGGATGACTGGGGGATGAGCGGAGGCTCCATAAGTGCATGGAAGCGTGCATAAGTCCCGACGAGGGAGAGGGGGGCGACTACCATCATCCCGTTTCGACCGAAGAAATTGCCAGAGCAGTTGAACCCGGGTTCAGGGGAGGGAATGCCAACAAACACGATGAATAGTATGTGTGGTGGGAGAGAAGGGCGGAATACGAGTCCGCCTCCGTATCCTCGTCTATTGATTATTCAGAATTTCCTCCCCTGAACGTTCATCGTGCCTCTGTTCATGGTCCGCTTCATGATTTCCCTATGTTGCCCTGTTCACTGCTCTATTCGACGTTGCCTCACTGACCATTTTTTTCTCAAAAGTCGACGAATCAAAAGATATAAAGCCGAGCCTTTTTGTAGATAATCATTCTCTTTTAGTTTTCCCGAAAAATTCGTCTGGTGTCCTATATTTTAGGACAGTTGTTCCTCTACTTGCACTTATTGGTATCATTTGCTCCGATCCTTCCTCCTTTCGTCATACTGGCATTGACATAGATTCTCCCAGAGCGAGTGCAATCACTATGGATCCGACAAAAAAAAGAATGGATAGGGATAGGGCTCGTTGATGAGTTTGTAATGACAAGTTTCACCCAGACGGGTGCGTCGAACGGTTTACAACTTTCCATCACCGTCAGCGTCAGTGCAATCTACTGACGTGATTGCAGAAGTTGTATCCTGCCTGCACCATCTGACACGAGGTTGCCTCATGTACGGCAATGCAAATGATAAGGCGAACAGCCCCCCCTTCAGCTACAAATGAAGAGAAGAAGAGGTGAACAGCAGAGGTCACAGTCAGGAATGGATGCTACGGAAAAAAGGATCCGACAAAGTCAGGAATGAGGAGGACTCCGGCCACCCCGTCGAAAGCACTCCCCGAGCAGGAAATCCACAAAGCCCTTTTTGACTTTCAACCTGATTCCATTACGGGTCCAAACGGATTCAAAATAAACCTCGTCGAAGAGTGGGACCTCCTCATCCACGTAAAAAAAGTCGACGAAGAGGGCCTGGATCTGTCAATTCCCGACGTTTCTCTCCTCCTTCCGCGCTTGCGGCTGGTAAGAACTTTCGCGCCGTCCTTTCCAGGAACGTCACTACCTGTGCTGTTTGGTATCTATGGCGAGAGCGCTCTCGCTCGCATCTTCTTTAAAAAAGAAACTAACAAAACAGAGCTGGTAAAACAGATCGCCAACACAGTGTTGATCAGACTTTCCGCTCTGAGGCTCGACGGACTCCCATGATGTCCCCATTCTCTGCAATACAGTGAATGGGGACTGCCCATTTCTCCCGCATGAGTCGGTGGCCGACGACGTCGCTCATGGATGAAACCAAAACTGGTCTTTCATTCGATCTCGGAAGTTGTTGATTAGACCACAAATGCGTCACTTTGACGAAGGAGAAAGTTTCCAGTGATCTTTCGCCCCGTCTTCCTTTCTTTTCTCCCTGAAATTCCCCAGTTCAGGCTCGCTTTCCTCTAGTTTTTTGCTCGTCAGGCCGGATACGACATTCCCAACACTCATCCCGATGTTTGTTGTGAATTCGACGTGACCGGGAAGGTTGTTTTCTCTCACCCGGCTCGTGCAGTTAGCCCTGTCGAATGCTCCGTTTACCTGGTAGTCCGTCATTTCTGACATTGAGAATGTCGAGACGTCAGTTTGACAGGAAGTAGGGACCAACATCGGAAGTTTTGAATCTGAATAGGCACTGACGGCCACGTTCTGTTTATTTCGTTGTCAAAGACAAACTGGAAGACGGCTACTCAACGTCTAGTAGGGAAAACGGAAGCTGGCCCCCTCATCATCTGCGTATCAATCAGTCCCAGTTTCGACGAATTGGAGTGAAGGAAGGGAAGCTAAGAGAAAAGCAAGCGACGCTCCCCAGTGGCATCCTCATCGGCTTCAAAACAGTATTGGAGGGAGGTTGGGGGGAAGGGAAAGAGGGATTTCTGAAAGAATGAAACTTCAATAGGGGAGGTCCCTCACAGAAAAGAAAGGTATGAATTCGGAGTATTGAGGTATGTCGAATCCGACTGTCGGGCGTGAAAGGCGGTAACCTACTGACGCAAAGATAGAGAATCGTGGATCTCTACGTGACGAAGAAAAACAAAAGTCGACGTCGGATTTCCCCGAGAGAAAAATGGGTCCACAGGGTCGAGACGACGAAAGAGAGTCGGAATGAAAAAACGTCTCCGGCAGGCAGAAAGGAAAGAATCAGTCCCGTAACTGAAGAGGGAGGCCCGGTCGAGTGGTTCCTCAAAGCCATGAGACTATATTGAAGCGATCCGCGGAAGCCAAAGAAAGCTATGCCGTCGGATGAGAAATATTCGTAGAAGGAGAAGACTGACCTTTGTCAAGAGACACGGCTCGTCGCTCGTCGGTAGGGCAGGAGACCGGAACGACGACTTCTACTCCCTAGTAGACAACAGGAATCCTTTGTCGATTTCCTCCTGTGGAACCGAAGCTATGACTGCCGCCTAGATCGGGAGCTTTGCTTTCTCTCATTCGGCTTTTTCCAGAGATGGATTGCGCTTGGGAGCGTCGCGTCGATAGTGAAAAGCGTTTCCCCGCCATAATCGGTAGATTTTTCTTTTGTTTTTCGGATGTCCGGTATGTTCTGTCTGTATGCCCGGTAGGATGACTTTCTTGCCAGCATGCAACATTCTCCGGCAATGGGCCAGGGGAATTCTCTGAAAAACTACAGACGACGGCGCGGAAGGGAGCGAATAAAACTTCCGGATCGACAGTTTATCCGGTCGAGCTCTTTTGCTTTAAATAGCAGAAAAGCGATACCGTACTCGAATAGAGGCTCCTGCGCTATACGGCGTCGGAATTTACTACGCCCGACGCTCTTGCTGGAAGCGAAGGACAAAGTCTGTAAAGAGGAGGTCTTTCGGAACGGAGAATCGTAAGCCGACGGAACTAGTCGAACACGACATCCATGACACTCGTTCTTCTCTAGACGGAAGCACTTCGTTCTACGGAATGAAGGAAACCTGAGGCGACCGGAGGGAGGCTTCCCCGTTCTGTCCTTAAGAAAAGATCATGGAATGAGAGTTAGCTCATCAAGTCAGGCAGGGTATTCTCCATTCCTCAGTTTAGGAAGTCCTTGACTCGGCTAGCCTCCTCAGGCTAAAAAAAAGGTATTCAGCGGGGAAGGCTGGGAAGAGGTAGTTCTCCGCGGTAATTCTGGGAGGAGGTATTCTCCTTTCCCCGGTTTAGGAAATCTGATCTACTCGGAACGGCCCTCATCAGCCAGTTCGAAGCGACGATATCAATTCTCCGGACACTAAACCCACCTGGAATGACTTACAGAGGAATAAGGAAGCTCACCGTCGACATTGACGAAGAGGAGATTCTCACCGTCAAATGAGTCGAACAGTCCCCCCGGGACCCCAGACGGGGGAACAGAACACCAACTTCCTTCGGTCGCCTCCCCTGACTCGGAGGCCCCTTATGGAAGGGTACCTTCTCTCCACTCGCCTAAAAACAAAGCACCTAAAGGCAGACATGACGGAAGCCTCCGTAGAGGCTCTACCGACGAAAGGAAGGAAAGAAAGAGGTACGTCACAACGACGAAAGTAGGTCAGAAAGAGAGGTGTTATCCGTCGGAACGTCCGTCAGACGCTGATATTACTCTAGCCAGAACTGGCGAAGCGACGTATGAAAAGCTAAAGCTGGAAGAAAAGACGACGGTCTTTATAACCAGAAATTCCGTCATACACGACAGCCGTTTCACTCCTGCCCTGACGACTTTTGCAAGCTTCTGTAAAGGGAAGCCCAACGTTTCATTCGCCTTCTCCAATTCCGACGCGACATACGGAGTAGGCGACGGTTACATTAAAAAAGTAAACAAGGAAAGGCGACCAGTAGGGAAAAGACGAAAGTCGTAAAGCCGACGGTGTTCTCCTGTCGTCAATCTTCTCCGTCGTTGTCTCCACGGGATTCCGCTCTACGGGCCAACTTCGTGCTAACTTTCCCTCGCTCGGTTCGACGAACCAATAGACCGGGGAGAAAAGAAGGGATCAGCCAGAATAACTCCGTTTGTGATCCCACGAGAAAAGCACTGCAATCGATCGACGGTTCATCTTTGACGAAAACGACCAGTCTGGAGGGCAACAAGAGACGGAAAACCGCTGACGGCTGTACATTTCAGCAGCAGAAGAATCGATTGGAGCTGCTCTTACTCAGATCAACGAGGATGGCAAAGAGCAAGCTGTGTATTACCGTCAGCAGAGTGTTACGACGGCCCAGAAGTACAGTACACAGTGATCGAGAAAATGTGCCTTTACTTGTCTTTTGCAGCAACAAAACTCAGTCCTCCCTTGCTGCCGACGGCAAACATTTGTCATAGCAAAAGATTTTCTCGACGTACATGCGGGACCGGCCGTTCGTCGAAAGGCCGGATTGGTAAATGGATCCTCGCCCTATCAGAATTCACGTTCACCTACCTGCCTCAGCAATCGGTCAAAGGACAGGTTCTGGCCGATTTCGTCGGTCGATCGCCCGCTCGACCTCGGAAAAAGGCTGATCGATCAGGATGAGGAACAGGTTCTTCTGGCGGACATAATGCCCTGGCGATTCGATTTTGATGGGTCGATTTTTGCATCAAAGGCAGCGCAGGAGCGCCCCTCGTTTCACCAACAGGGTCAGAGTCACACTATTCATATCGGCTCAACTTCCCTTGCACCAACAACGTAGCCGAGTATGAAGCTATACTGTTGGTATCCGAAGGGGATCTATCGCATAACATCAGATCGATCAGGGTAAGTGGAGACTCCCATTCCGTGATCAACCAGATCACAGACGGAGTATCAGGTGATGGACCCTAAACGAAAGCCATAAAAAAGTAAATTACACTGCGGGAAAAATTCGACTCTGTGGGGATCGAGCATCTCCGCAGAGGTGCCAATACGCAGGGCACAGCTGGCTTCAGCTCAATTGAAGTTGAGTTCCGGTTTTACAACAAATTCCAGCTATATGAGATAGACAAATCGTGAAACTTGACATCTCCGTATGAGGGAAAATCGACTTTCAGCCAAAAAGCCGAGCTTTGATACATTCGATCGAGTTCTGAGGTCCGTCCCTCCGGGAAAATCGACGTTTATGACTTTCGCAGCTATATAATCGTCACACTTTTTGAAAATGTCTATGTCGCTCCGTCCGTCAAAGAAAGTTTCAGCGAAAAAGACGGGTTTCGGGAACTTCAAAATGGAATCTATGATGACCAGGTCTAGGAAAGGGGTTAATGTTACCTCGGCCCAGGTTCCTGGAGAAAGCGGTCAATCAGAGGCCCCCTATCTACAGATCGGCTATGGAAAGAAAAAGCGTTGACTTTCCAAGCGAAGGCGGCGTCAGTTGCCTTTATTCGAGGACTTCAACGGGCCGTCACAAGCTCATAAAATGGCAATTCTTCACGTTTTCCTCAGACAGTGGGAATTCTATTACTTGATTGACATTGACAGATATGTTTACCACACCGAAGAAGCAATATGCCGATATGCGTCGATGTACCGGCTTTTCCGACGCCTTCGACCGTTGTTGCGGACCTGCATTTCCATCTCTCAGTCTCAGGTTTGCCTTTCGCTGCATCATAGTCTGCTTCCCGGTCTGAGTCTCTCTTAGTCCCGGCTTTCCGAGCCGAATCTTTTCCATCCGCCAGCTCATTGCATCCCTGAGTCTGCGAGAAATCTCTGTCAGACAAAAAGTGCTTTTTTCCATACCCTCGCCTTTCCGACGGAAGGTGACGAAAATGTCTCCGGGATCGTTTTAGTGGCATCGTCAGACCCGTTCTCTTCCCTGGAGACCACCGTCGGCACTCTCCTCGCTGCATGAGTAGGGCATGGTGCCACAAACAGAGCTGCTTCTGTGTATAAACCCGGCACGAGATCAGATCGTCGCATTTGAAAGAATAGAACCCGCAGCTGTCACATCTGCTGGGTCCCTCTCCATAACTTCAGGAAAAGAGGATCGCCAACAGAAAAAAACACGACTGACGAACACCATCCAGGAAATGACGAAGACCTCATAAACAAGACAGCAAATTACAGGTTAAAGAGTCGACGGACAGCGTAGGGACCGTCATCTCATCTTGGTCCATCTCGAGACCTGTCCCCAAAAGGTAATTCTCCGCATTTTCTTTTGTTGAGTTCGTTCAACTTCCGTAACGCGACGACGCTTTTATGGACTTTGCTGCTCCTGCTGTTCGTCGGGTGAACTACTACATCCGCGTCCTCTAAAGAACGAAAATCATCATAAAGGAACATGACGAAAATCTGCTTACGATTCGATCCCGGGATCGGAAAGTGATCCGTACCGTCGGCGCTGGGTTCGTCGTCGTCGAAGAAGACTGATGCTCCTACCGTCTTCCGACGAGCCCACGTCGGCAAATAGGCCATCATTCACAGCGTCGTACCCCGTCGCAAATATACCCCCGACGCCCACGAGCACGTCAGGAGGCTGTCGAATAAATAGGAAGACCAATCCCCATCAAACCTGTACGTCGGCTCTCACAAACCTGCACCACAGGCTGCCTTCATCCGTGCACACCCGTCGCTGCATGCGTCGGCAAATAGGCCTATTTGCCGACTCCATTCTTTCAGCCTCCGAATCCCTTCGCCCTCCTTCTTTTTTGGGCTTACAGACGTCAATCCCAGGCCAGCAAATGCACACCTCCTCTACCCCTCTCTCCCCGAACCCCAAAAGAAGTCTATACAAGCCCGCTCGATGGAGTCCATTGTGCAGAGAGGAAGCCACACATTCGACAACAGCAGGAATGGGCATTGAGACAAGCACAGAATGGAAGAGGGGAAGACGTCCCGCCATGGCAAGTGAACCGACCTTCCACGAGCACACCCTCCCGTCGAATACCTGAAAAAGACTTCGTGTAGTCTGCCTTCGTCAGGGCGCTTCCCCGAAATTGGAAGATCAAGATGACGTCCCCCCAAATGCCCGTGCGGAACTTTACTCCAAGACAACTCCCCAACATCGTCAGCCTGCCTTTTATGAATCGTCGGAGCTGACATGCACCTCAGACTGGAATAGATTCAATCTTTGGCCTGAGCTCAAACAGTCTTCTTCCACCACCTCGCGCAGAGCATGGCATTCCTCAAAACCGTCGCTCTTGTCACCAGAATGCAGTCATCCGCGAACAGCAGATGGGAAAGAGACGGGAACAATGGAGACGGCCTCAAACCCTCAATCCTGCCCCTCCTTTCCATGGCTGTCGATTCCGACGCCGATCGTCAGGATAGACGAAAGAGGGGAAGAGAAAGGATTTGATGTGCTAGGCCCTGTTTAAAGATGCTCCTCACTCGATCCTCGTTCCATCAGGGAGACTCCGGGAGACCTCCATTCACAGAGTGGTAGTATGCTCCAAATCATACATGGTTGAGACTCCGGTGGGCCAGCGATTCAGCGGAAGAGCCGAGAGCCATGGGTCGAGCAGTCTTCGTCGCTGTGGATCCATCACCAATGATCAAAGGAAGATGCCCAACGGGATCCTCACCTCCCATACAAAGCGCCTTCCACACCCGACGATCAATTCTCAGGCCTACGGTACGTTCGACCAATCCCCCAACCATATTGGGACGTGACGACTCTGGCCCACGACGGTCTTTGGCTCCATCAGAAATTTCCCTGCATGTTTGGAAAGGAGTGCTCCATGGCCTGTGAGCCTTCGAATACCCAGCCCTCCGTCCGCTTTTGCTTGACCTCCCACGCGACGAAGGTGAAGTTTGCGATTTTCCCTCGAGCCACCCCACAAAAAACCTCGAAAGATCTTCTCGACGAGCATCCGACGACTGAATGACGGAACCCACGCATTCGCCATGAGGAAGAGGCACACGACGACTGATGAGAGAAAAACAGCTCTACCAGCCATCGACAAAGAACCAACCTTCCCGCCTTCAACCCGGGCAAGTACAGAGTTGATGAGATTCCCATACCTTCGTCTGGTCTTTTATTCATGATAGGGGCGCCTGACGTACCTCCACGGACCAGTTTGCGAACGCCCAGAGTTTTATACCGAATCTTTGCAAGCGAATTTGCGGACGATTGCCTTCTTTTTGCTCGGGCGGGAATTGAGTCACGAACCGATGACGACTTTCATATTTATTATCTCCGAGGATTGTATGGCTGTCGAAGGATGCTGTCTTGCAGTACTGTGCGTTGTCAGGACAGGCGGTGAACATGGGGAAGGATTCGGGATCGTTCAGCTCTCTTTCACATCATAGGCATGTACGTATGCTGGTCCGTGCCATGGGTCTCCGAAGGAACCTGGGTGTCTGGACCTACCTCCTCTCGGTCTTCTTATATCGGGGAAGCGGCTGAAGAAGAATGATTTCCCCCGATTTTCAGAGAGGGGATGTGTAGCTCTGACATCCATTTCTATGGGGTAGTGCTGCTCCGACGCGGTCCTTCTTTCACTACCCGTGTACCTCATGTCGCACTGTGCAGTGCCGATGGCGGTACTTGACCAGATTGAGAAGTGCGTGCGCATATTCGTCATGGGGTGAGGCATTCCGTAGAAGGAAGATTCGCCTCCTGTCATGGGCGGAGGCAGGCCAAAAGTGGGTATTAAACAGCTGAGACCGTCAGAGAAAGGCGCTACGAGACAAAGATCGTCGGTCGTGCCATCATCAGGCCCGAGGGTCTTTGGTACGGGGCAAAGATCAGCTGGACCAAAGCGACGAATCGCCGGAGGCCAATGTCAGAAGCCGTCTGAGGGAATGTCTTCCATTGGTTGAGGGTGGGTTTAGATGGAGAGTGGAGAATGGGGCGCAGATCAATGTGATGCAGGAGGTTGGTTCAGCAGCCCTCCAGAAATAGCCAACCTTCATGGAAATGGATTGGGGGAATAAGAACACGTCGAGGGTGTGTGATTTCATCCATGAGGATGGGGGTTGGGACGTCGAAGGTCTCGACGGAGTACTGTCGGTGCTGATGTGGGTAGGATGATCTTGTCCTTACCACTGGCTGACGTGATAGATGAGGATGGCTTTGGTTGGGCTGACGTCTGCTGTTGATAAAGTGGTGGTTGCGGACGTCTACAAAGATCTGGTGGCGAATTGTGAAAGAGCACAGGGACATGTCGCTAGGGTGGGTGTGGAAGCGTCATGGTGGGCCCGAGAGTGAAAGTCTTCCGTTGGAAGGGCCATGCAGAGTCTTCCTTGCAGAGAGAGGTATGAACGTCGAAACGTCTATGTCCGGGAGGCACAGGAGGATCTACAGCATATCTTCGATAATTGTATTGAACTCCGAAGGGCGTGGACTACTCGTCGGAGCCGTCGAGCAGGGGAACTATCGTCGACCGTCGGCTTCGTTTGAGGAGGTGTTTACTGAAAGCCTGAGACTACCGGAGGAGGATTGGGAGGCGTGGAGGGAGGAATGGCGTTATGCTCTGTTTGGCAGGGAAGAGAATGGACTCAGAATTTGTGGCTGACGTTGGAAATGGCAATCCCGACGGGGAGGTTTTAAAATTTCACATTTCTATGTCGAATGTGCAAAAGGAAACCGTTGAAATAGAGAGCCTCGCGGCCATCCATAAAGAGAGCTACAAGAGAATGCGTCATCTTATATATCAGATTCTTTTTATCTTTCTATTGAGGTGAACGTTTAGGAGAGCGGGATGGGCTCCATATAATATCCCCGAACGAGGTTATCCAACGTCGTAAGTCGACGCGAACTACATAGATAATCGTCAGTTCGTCAGAGTCGGGACGCTCGCCCGCGGAGAAGGCCTGAACCAAAAGATCGTCGCAGCTCATTTCGAAGCATTTGTAGCCTCCTCTCGAGGCCCGTCTATTCCCTCTTCCATCGCACGCATGCGGTCTCCTACGACGGCAGGGTTCGTCGGGCGCAGGTGTCTCCAAAAGGCTTTCCAGAGTCTCCGGCGGTCGCGCAGGTCGTTCTCTACGTGCTCTATCTCCTCTCCAACGTCGAGCGGGAATACCCTTTCTGCGATATCCATAGTTCATCAACCTAAAACTCTCATTTGATTTTCTTTTAGAGCACGAAGGCTTATCGAGCCTCTATTTATAGAGTGTAGAGGGAGACCGCCATGCGGCACGAATGTCGATGGCAGGCAGGCATAATCCGTCACTAGTTTGCAGCAGTTGAGTACTAGGAGGACTGTTGTGTGAACAAACAAACTACCGTCGCGAAGCGACGACGCCCCCCCAATCACGCTGTCTGTGTGAACAAACAAACTTTGCACAACCGGAAAATCTCGACGCAGTTCAGCCTAATCGATCGCTGTTCAGTAAATAATGGGTGGAGTCCTACCACCTACAGAGCCGAGTTCTTTGCCTAAGATTAACGTAGCGTAACAACCTTTTCCACTCGAGAGGATATCAGCATTTGTTTGTGAACAAGATTTGTTCCGGAAGACGAAAGTAGACAAAATGACGAGGTGGAGAAAATGTTCCACCCGTCAATGGCAGACGGAGTGAGAGAGCGGTCTGAAGGGGAGCGTGTTGGCGGTGATGGCAGGGCCAACCCCAGCAAGCCCGGCGTTCCCAATCTCTCCCACCCCCCCGGAGGCAAGTCGTCGGCAAGCGGCGGCGAAGGACAATCCTGAGGTTTGCAGCAAGGACTGGTCAACCTATTGCCCTGGACGAAGACACGGAGAGCCGCTGCCGGGGCAACTTCGCGAGAGCGTCGTGTGGAGGTAGATTTGACCTCGACTTTCGGGGGTGCGCGTTGGTCCTGACGGAAAAAAGGCTTCTGGCAACGCTTCGAGGACGAGGGAGTCTCCATGTTCTCTTTCTCTTACTTTCTTCTTTCGGCGTCGGTGGGACATAGAGCGGAGGACTGTTCTCAGGCGAAGGGATCCCAGTCCCGATTTGATCACTCATGGGGTAGGGTGTCCATCCCACCTTCTCCGTAGGGTATTACCATAAAAAACTCTTCTTTCGTAGAGAGATGGAAAAGAGGGATTCCATCTCCTCGCTAAAAAGAACCTGGAATCCGCAGGGATGCGGCCCTGGTGAATGATTGGTCCAACGGCGGCTCCGGCGGTCGTCGGAACAGGAAAGGGCAGATCTGCCCAGTTGATCTTCGGCGTCGAGAGAAGAAGATCAAATTCTTTTTCATTCGTCGGGGGCGCCCCATCTTCTCTCAGAGTTGTTGTCACCGATGGCTCTTTCATCAGGTCAGCAGAGGAGCATTGCATGCTTTTGCGGTACCGTTGTCGATTCAGCCCATCCTTTCTTCTTCTTCGTCATACAACGGAAAACACTTCGTCCAGTGCTCAGGCTTCTTCTTCGAGGATGCCTGATCTACTCTCTCTGGTCATTGCCTCAGTCAGCTTCGACTCTGTCTATTGAACGAGAATCCCCCTTCTCCAACAATGCGCGGAACTGATATAATTGGATGGAATCTTCGATGAAACGTCGTCGGAAAGCCGTGCACTGATGGAGCGTGTGGAAAGTGAACATGTTCGTGCACTGATATAAAGACATAGATCGACGGGCGACGGGCTTGACACAGAGATTCCCAGCTTTGAACCGTGACGCTTCTTTCCGTCTGCTTCGCCTGACGCTGAGCACCCCGAATGAAAGGGAGCACCAAAGGCAAGCAAGACACCGATGAAAAGAAAGAAAGGCGAGCGAAGTGAGGACGACTGTCGACGGAGTCGGGAGCTACGTGAGGTTTTGGCTTGTCGAAACGAAAGACTCCTTTGAACTTCGCGTGATTCAGACAAAGCACCTTCGAACGAGAAAAAGATTCACTGCGAAAAACCTGGCCTCGGAATAGTGAGCCTCCCGGGGCGATCAGGGATGCCTTTACCTCCGCCCCTGCGACTCTCCCCCTATAGGTGATGATGAATCAGACGGGTTTTTCCGGAAAGCGCCTTCCTTCCGTTTTGTTTGTTGCCGCTGGTGGTGAAGGAAAAGGTTTTGGCTGATAAATGGAATTTTATTTTAGTCACTGGGGAATAAGCCTTCGCCACTGCATAACTCCTAGGAAGACTTGCGGAGATTGGAACATCTAAAGTCGGAACAGGAGGGAAGGGCACAACGACGGAGACTCACTGGGGAATACGCTGGGACGGGTAAGGATGTTGCGAGTAATGGAACTATATCCACTGAATTGAACATTTTCGGATCCGTGCCCAGTATGCAGTAGGGGGGATCTTCAACGGGTGGCTCAGGATAAAGAATGGCAGGTGGGACAACACTGATGCGTTTTTGGTTCTTCCATCACGTGTTTCGTAGTTTCGAGTGGGAACTGTGGAACTTTCCATTGCCGTCGGACAGTTCCCTCCTATTCCTCCCTTCTTTGATTCCCTTCAATCAATTCTTCCTAAAACCTTTGTCGAAAGTGTCTCTTCCGTCGAATTCTTTTCTCTCCACTCCGGTGCAAAAGCAGGAAATTCAGCATATCTGGCACTAGAAGCATATGTATCCCAGCCTCTCTAACGGATGAAAAGTCTTATGCTCATGATCCATCAATAGATCCTGCAGAGACAAAACTGACGGCTATGGCTAAAGCACTCCCCGTAGATCTGATAGCTATGTCCCTAGGGAAAGAGCCTGACAGACGTAGTTTCGGTAGCACCCATAGTCAGAAAGGCATGTGCCTTCCCCGCCATTCCGAAAAAGGAATATATATATATCGATCTAGACCCATATCCATAAGCATGACGTACTAGATCCTATTGATCCATAAGTGGGAGAAACTGCGGCAGGAAGGAAATAAGCCTATATCGAGATTCCTTTTCCAGAGCGAGATCCAGTTGCTGGACCACTGTCGACGGTAATGCATATCGACCAGCTTCACGAACAGGCCTATATACGTCAATACCGATCTGGTGCGTTTTATGGTTATGCTGCTGAATCAACTGCATAATCGATTGGGTAAACGACGGTCAATTTGATCTGCTACGGGGAGATTATATGTTCCCATCTATGCCTCTAGTGATGCTTCAACCTTCGTCTCTGCTGCTCCTTCCCGGTATATGACTTCGTCAGGGTACTGGTCCTGGATCTACTACTGGTCGGTCCTGCTCGCTTTGGTTCTGCTCCTGTGGGGACGAGAACGAACTGACTCTACATCTGCTGAATCAACTACCGTCTACCCGCTCTGTCGATCAGTAATTCACCAGAATCAACTGGATCGACGTCGCTCGGACGCTTCAACTGGCTCTACCTGTGCTCGGGATTCGGGTTCACCTAGGTGGGAAACAGAAAGGGATCTGTTTATGGCGCGTCGGCTTTCTGGCTATCGTAATCAACAGACTAGACTGACTCCGCTGCTGCATCAATAGCATGACGAAGCTCGTGCTGGAGGATCTGGAACAGGATCTGCAGCTATCCCGCTGTCTTTCGTCGCGTCGCTTTGCGTCCTCATATCCCCGTAGCCAGTCGTCAAAGCGGCTATTGACGGCTGCGGGATATTGCCGGCTAGGAAGCTTCCTGAGAGAAGAGCAGGAAGGGAAGAGTGTTACTCCGTCACGTTAGTAAGTTGGTCGATGTCATAGCGGTTTGGCGAAGCGACGGATGGCTGCTAAAAGGTACGGCATCTAGAGGCACAAGGTGACGGAAGAAGCAGCTACTGCCCAGGCCGAAGGACAAAGGCAGACCTAGGTACGTCAATGGGTAGGCATCCTTCATCCATCCCCAGGATCTGCAATTGTCGGAATCCTTTGAGAACAAATTCTATTCTGGGAAATTCTTCTCTTATCTTTAATGACCGCCAGCCCAGACATCCTCTCGAAATATAAAAAACCCTTCGAATTCCTTCCAGTGACTCCTCATTGCCATTACTGAAAACCTGCAGATCATCCGCAAAAATCATTTGTGAGACCTCAAAATTGACTCCAGTTCTCATGTGAATTATTTCCCCTGTCGATTCTTCGACGATCAGAGTTCGACGTTTCCATAACAATCGCGAAAAGGTAAGGGGACATGGGATCCCCCGTCGCCTGATGCCACGCGTCAGACTGAATAAAACCTGTAGGAGACCCATTTCTGAGGATAGAGAAGGTAGGATTCTCTAAACAAACCTTCACCTACCCTATCCATGTCTCATTGAAGCCCATACATTTTTTCGCATGCAGCAGAAATTTCTCCTGTTCACATTATCGAATGCCTTCCGTCAGATCAACTTGGAAAAAGCGCCGTCTTCTTTCCCTTTGCTCAAATGGAGGTTCCGGACGACGTTCATGAGCCAGCAAGATGTTCTAAGAGATTCTTCTGCCTCTGAGAAATGCGGACTGATTCTAGGAGAGGAGCATTTGGAAACACCAATTGCAACCTAGATGCCGACGATCGTCAGTCAAAATTCGATTTTGTAAACGAAGTTGCATAGCGATTCCGGTCGTCAAATGCTCCATTCTATCAGCAGTGCTCCGTCGTCAGGAATGATTGAAATCAAAGTTTGATTCAGTCCTTTCATCATCTTACCTGACCTGAAAAAGTTACGGAGAGCCAACCAAACATCTTCATGGACAATCCCCTAGCATTTCTGAAAAAAGCCCGCTGAGAATCCATCAGGTCCCGGTGCTTTATCTGGATCTGCCTTCTTCACAGTGTTTGCAACCTCATCTTTTGTTATCATTCTGGTCAACCAGGAGCGGGATTCTGTAGTGACGCACTTTTGTCGAAAATGATATGCTCAAAGTGAATATCTCCCCTCAGAGCTAAACAGATGTCGATATAGAAAAATCTCGAATGAGTATCCCCGCCACTGCACCCGGGACTTTTGTCTAGCAAAGGCGCTCGCTACGCCCTCCACCATCAAACCTCATTAAAAAAGTGGAACAGCATTTCATCTCGAGTGCAATATTCAACCATCCCATTCTCTTTCTATGAGTGCAGAACCTGCGGGTAAACAAATATACCGCGATACACCTTTCTTTTGTCAAACTCTGGAAGAAGCAGGAAAGAGCCGTCGATTAAAAGCCAATTCCTGCATTGAGGCTCTTCGACGACCTCCGCCACGAGCGCACACTGACGTCGGTAGAGCGAGATTGAAAAGCTGTCTGTATGACAGCTGAGTAAAGGTTGATTGTTGTTTCATGAGAAATATTCCATTTCTTATGGAAAGCAGTCAGCAGCAGATAAAACGTTCGTCAATGTCCTAACCCATCTCGCCCTATTGCCGGGTTCGTCAGGCCGAAAGGCGTAGTCGATGGACAACAGGTGAATATTCCTGTACTGCCCCTTGTTGGTCCCGAGGGCATGGTATGGCTTTGTTCTTGGTCTTGTTTAATAGATGTCGAGTGCCGCTTTTCCCCGTCCGGGAATCTCCATCTGCTTTGACGTGGGTGAGCTAGAGTCCTTATGTCAAGTTGGTTGTTCAAAAGACTTTCTCTTTACCTTTTGCATCTTCATCTTTTTGAAAGCCCAGACCCATTCTTCTGGATCTTCATTAGTCCTATTTCAGGTGCAAAGCCTCTTCAATAAAGGCCTCTTTCTTTATTTCTCCCCCATTTTGCATTTTGTTGATTGAAAGAGGATAAGCGCTATCCATTGAGTAAAGGGAGGGTTTGCTACAGTGATTCGGGCGGTTGGTGGCCCCTTTCGAGAGTTGCGGGTCCTTGCCCGGCTTCGCTTGCGCGATTTGCACTTCTGATTGGTTTCATCCATCCCCGACCCTAATGAATCGAGTATGAAGGGGTCAGTCAGTCAAGCGGTTCGGGTTCTCGGTCGGTTCCCCTTCGCTCGCCCTCCTCATAGTCCATGAGTGGGTAGGGTGGTAAACTGAGAGGGCGCCCGCCTCCTCTTCAGACGCGTCCTCGACAACCCGGCGGTTGTTCGGTCTCCGCTTTTTGGGGCGGGAGTGCTTGGTCGCTGGGCTTTCCTTTTCCTCAACCAATTTGGTTGTGTCAGTCCTGAGATTGGTCTAACATTTTGTTATGAGCTAGCTGGACAAAGATGGATTGAAGGTAAGATAGATTTGAGTTCAAGTGGCACAGGACCTTCGATCGGCCATGGGGCGTATTCTACCCTTACCGAATTCATTCTATTGAAGTGTAACGTAAACCTTCTCATCTTGCATTTTTTTTGTTTTACAGTTCGACGAATCTTGTCTGTGGATTTCTAACAAAGGAAAGCCCCCTTATGCCATTTGATTAATTAAAAAAGTTCGGTGCTGCTCGCCACTCCCCGAGGCCAAGGACGGGGTCGAACCGTCATTCCAGGATTTGCAGTCCAATACATTTCCATTATGTTACCTAGCCAAAGCCTTAACCTCATGTGCCAAAGTCAAAGGAAACGGTTGTTCTTCCTTCCCCGCTCCCTCTTTTTCGACATATGCGGTGGCGGGCGGAGCACTCTATATGACCGGCGGCGGGTTCTCAGAGAAGAGGGGACAACTTCTTTCTCCCTTGCCTTGCTCAATTTTCCTTTTCTGATTGAAAGTAGCAAGCCACTCCCCCCCTGGTACAGAGGCCAGAAGGTTGCTTCCTCTATATTCAAAGGCAAAGAACATGACGAATCCCGCTTTTGTCTTGTAAGCAACCATGCCTATATAATAGAATGAAGCTGACCTTTATGGTCTTACTAAAAGTAAATAAGCAACGAGTTGAGTTCCAAGTGACATGGCTTTTCACTATTCCTTTCCAGAAAAGGTGGCTCATCCAGCCCAGCGGATCCCTCGGTTTATGCGGCAGTGCGGTGCAGCTGAAAAACGTAAGCCCCTTTTTCATTTGTTGGTATAGGTTGGGGAAAACTCCAAAACTAGGGTTCCAAAAAGCTTACCTTATATTTCATATAAGTTTTCGAAAGGGGCACCCCTACTATACCCCTAAACTACAATCCCGCGCGCAACGGCTGAAAAGCCGTTGTTGCTTGCTGCTTGCAGGCTCGAAAATCCCCCTTTATCCCCGGGGGTTAGGGTCGACGGGCCGGTCGAGTACAAAACAAAGAGGTACGAAAGAAAGAAGCCTGTTCAAAGTCGGAATAGGGGTAGTTCCTCTGTTGACTCAGGAAAGCGGGTCAGTTGATTGGCAAGCCGATTGACAGGGCCCCGAAGCAAGGTCTGATGGGTGCCAGCAACTTTCACTTTTCCGGAGTAGGGGCTGAAAAGAGCTCTTCGTATAGGTTGGGTTTGCTGGGTTTTGATGCTTACCTTAAACTTAGAGAAAGGGGAAGGTTTGATAAAGGAGCTTTTAAGCCCTTTTGCTGAATTGTTGGTCCGCAGCCCCGCCCTATAGAATGAATAAGGAGAGGCCTATGGATGACCGAGCCATTCTTATACTACTCCTTACCTCACCCCCCCTTGTCACTTAAAGGGCGAAGTCGCTGAAGCGAGTCTCGACGGCCAAAGAGTTCTCTGTCGAACTCCCCTACGCACCCTTACTAATAGTATAGTGTAAGGTAGGTTTGGGTATAGCAGGACTTGAACCTGCGACCATTAGGTTAAAAGCCCAATGCTCTACCAACTGAGCTATACACCCAAAAAAAGAGTGAGTAGTAAATCAGGATTGGTGCGGAAAAGAAAAGAGGGCGGCCCCTCTTCTTCTCACCATATTAAAGGGGCGCAGCTCTGTATGAGGCTCGTACTGCAGAGCAAGCGAAGAAAACGAAAACTACAGGGCGCGCGTTAGCTAGGCCATTTGAAATGACGGAGTGCGTTAGCGCCCCGTCATTTCAAACTCTTTTCGACGCCGTCGATCAATATGATAAAGATGCGCTCGACGCACCCAACCTATGCTTTTGGCTTGGGCTCGACAGCCGGCCTTACTCAAGACTTTCTTTGTGACGGTTGCTTGTTTCCACTCATTGAAGATTCGGTATACAAAAGAAGGTCAACGGGGGATACAAAAGTTGCTCTCACTGACACCATCTACGAGAAGGTGGGGTCGTCTTTCTTTCCAGCCGCCATACGGTTCGCCTTAAAGCCTTAAAGACGGAGAAGGGGGGGAGCTGTTATCTATGTAATTACGGTCTTTGTTGGCCGTTGTTCCGGTCGAGCACTCTCTTTTCTTTGTCCAATTCCGTCTTACCAAACAAGACTGACTTCTGACCAACCCGCGAAGGGTTGTGAGGCTGGACCAGGTACGAAGAATTAATCTATATCTGTGTACGGAAGTTGCTGGCCGGCGGCCGCTCAACTCTTCGAGCGCAATACAGTGGTGGTTGCTTCCGATTCGACAAGGGTAGAATGCCTGGTCGAAGGCCCAGTACAGCAGGTAGCAGGCCTTTCGTTTTGGCTCCCGAGCGAGAACGAGAAATAGGCGATGCACCATCCTTGCTGCTACGTACGTTGACCTTGACTTGACAGATTCACCCAATTGAACCCAGACGGAAAGGAGGACCACAAGCTCGGGGCTCGACGAAAGAGAAAGTATCAGCATAGCATTAAGAACTTCGTCGGGGTTAGCAGTGAAAGAAAGAGCCCGGCATTCATTTCTTCATTCAGATTCATACCGTCAGTCTACTAAAAGAGGGACCGGCCGATCATTGGTAATTAGAGGACATCTCTGATCGTTCACCTCTAATGTGACACGTTCCCTCCCAGTTATATGATCAACGGGATCAGCCGGCTAGAGAGCGGGGCTATTCTTCTTCCGGGAAGGCAAAGTCGTCCCCTCTACTGATCGAACCCTCAGTTCGGAGGTCTTCGTCAACATGTTACGAGGCTCCAGTCTTCGGCAGGTCACCCTCCATTGACTTAGAAAGGCGAACATCTGGGCAAGGGAAAGCGCAGTGCGCCTGGTTCTATCAAACCAGACACTTCATCCCTGGTGCAAATGGCTTTCTTTTTTCATGATATACCAATCAGAATGGAGGGCCCTACTTACGTACATGATTGATAGAATCACTACGTAGGGGGGGTCGGTCAACTTGATGCGGGAGAGGCATGAGTGCAGTTCGATCGTCGTGGTGTATTCGTTTGTAGTGAGTAGGGCCTCTTTCTCGTTGATCAGTTCTCCCCCGCTCTATGGAAAGGTCTCCATTCCTACGGCGGTTTTGTCAACGAACGCGTCTCGGGCCGGATTGACTAACCTGACGCCTTAAGTGACGGGGGGCCTTGCCCATTTTTTGTGCTCTGCTTTAGTGTGATTGACGAAGGCTAGGCTAGGTTTGGTAATAGCCAAAACAAATGAAAAGAGATCGGGGTCAAAAATTGGCAAGGAACGTCGATCCCCCCAATCAAGGGCAGCTGCGGTCGAACTCTAATTCATTCTATAAGTCGGGGCCCTTTTACCGACGTCTACCGGATAGAAGATGATAGAGGGCCCCATCTGACGCCCTATCGTTGCGTTGCACAAGACGGTGCCGTCTCATTCTTCATTCCTTTCTTCGTAGTCAAATCTGATGATACGCTTTGGCGATCTTACCTACCAAATAAAAAGCCTGCTAGGTGACCGAAATCGCTCAGGTCAGTGAGGACTCACCCACTCACCTACTCCTTATCTATCGGAGAGTTTCTTCTATCTACTGAATTCAAAAGGCGACCCGCCGCTAGGGCTATAAGAGAAGATACAGCTGTTGTACTACTTGACTGGTAAGAAAAAGCTTACGTAAAAACTTTCAGACTCGTCGTATGTACGGTAACCCTCTCTTCCGCTATTGGTGGACTCTTGCACAGAAAGGCCGACAGAAGCAACCTTTCGTCAGCGCGCTTTTCGACGCGCTTGGCTTCGGGAGGCGGGCGGCGACGGCCATAGACGTCAGTTCAGTATTCGAAATCTCTCTTCGTGGGTTAGCTGGTCTTCTAGTCGAGTTTTCCCTCTGCTCTTCCTTATCGGTTGCTTGCTGTTACTGGTTCAAATCGTTCTATGTGCTTCTTTGGTTCGGAGAGTGCGCCACCTTGCTCCACTTGATGTTCGTATGCTGTCTTCTCTCTCCCACCCACTGAGGACGAAGTTAAACAGAGAAATTTTGGTGCCGAGGACAATCCGCGAACCCACGTTCATCAAGTGCTTCGCTGACATAAGTTGAGGCCGAAGAACTCTCATCCGATCCGCTTTATCGACGGAATACATAGAAGTCTTCGCTTGTATTCCTGACCAGAGGACTCGACCCGCCGACGCGTCAAGCGTCAGTAGTTGTGTAGGCGGAATCGACGATATTCCAAAAATCAATAGCATAGTGAAATAAAGTTATCGTGGGTGGCGTGGCCTTCCCACTCTCCCTCCAAAAGGAAGCAGCCTCTCTTTCTGTTGCCGGTCAGCCTCCGACATGTAATGGCTAGCTCAGATAAGAGCACTTCGACGCTATTCATCTCGATCCAGTCCAGAGTAGTGGTGTCTTACTGGGTCGGTACTTCGACGTTCTGTCCCCCGACACAGCTTGCGTCGGAAGCCATGGCAAGCTTTTATCCTGATCGTACCGGTTCCTGGCAAGCCTCCAGAAGTTCTATCCTCCGATTCGTCAAAACTTCTGTGCTGGAATGGAGATCCGCCCTACTTCTCTTTTCCCTTGCGAATTCCATAGTAGTTTCCAAAAGAAACAACGTCTAGGTATACTTTTCCATTGTGTGCGCGGTTTCTCTCGAAGCAGTTATGCGTCGTGTGAAAGCGGAGCCGTCGGGTAAGGAAAATTAGCGGTACGCCCCGTCGGACCGTCAGCCCCGTCGACGGGTTGGGTTCTAGTGGCGGGCTCGTCGGGTCGTCCGGACCCATATCTGGTAAAAGTGGTGGCCTGGTTGGCCCCACACCCCGTCATCATGCGTGTCTGTGGGAGCTGTTTGTGCGGGAGTTTTGGCGCTCGCCTTATGGTTCTGACGTCCTCTTTCGCCGAGATTCCTTTTAAAAAGATTTATTCCCTCCATTTGGCATCGGAACAACACCCACTATACTAGATTTAGCCAATTCGGGTGCAGATGGGGATTCTCCAATTGATTCGACAGATTCGGATGTCGGATGCCCCTGCGCATAGACGATATGGATAGGGATGCCGATTCAGATGCGGCTAGAAAGGCTCGTTTGAGTGATTCGTAAACCCTCGTCGGGATGACGGTTTCATCCTCTGCTTATGGGAATGCTACTTCGAGAAATTTCAGGATAAACTAGATATGTAGGGTAGGTAGACTGGAGTTGTTGGTTCGGCTGATGCTGGTTTGGATGCGCTTCCTCTTTTGCTTCGGTGCTACTACAATCGAGCTCGGACTGTGACTCTCAGATGGAAGGAGAATCCCTTCGCTCGACTTCTTTGTCACATTGGTAGTTCCAGTCCACAGCTTCCACTGCTAAAGGAGGAGGTAGTGAAATCTGCCTGCCAAAGTCAAAGTCCGACGAGCTGCTAGTAGAAGATAGGCAAGGCCTATATGAGAATGAAAAGTCAAAAAGTGGGTGCTGCCCCGCCTACGTGACTGATTCTATTGCAGGATCAGCCGTCTAGGGGTTCCACTGATAAGGAACTCGGCTGACGTTGCTGTTGCTCGTCGAGGAGAAGCTGCGCTCAGTATCAATCCCACCCCGTCACTGATTTTGCTCGTGTGATCATTGTAGTAACTCAGAACACTCGGATCGAGCCAGTTGCGACCGATGAAGAGTATTACCCGGGGAATCATTCCAAACCAACTTTCAATCCTAAAGCTTTCGCTTATGCTTTTTTTTGGCTTTGTAGCAGCAAGCCAGCCGGGAATGTGCCAGATCTTCGCACCATCGTCTATACCTTTTATCAACACTGGTTTGCCTTGTTTCAATCCGCCTCAACTCCTTTTATTTATTTTTTTCCGCTTATATATACAAAATATGGTGGGCCTATCTGTCTATTTGTCTGTCTGGATGATAAAGAGGAAAAGCTGCAATTCAACGGGATTTACCCGTCGTCAGCTATCTATCTCTACCCCCGACGGCTACGTGAGGGATCCGATTAGTCATCTCTTTGAATGCCCATGCCTAAAGACAAAGAGTACTCGAAGGTCAGATCGGCATGGATTACAGGAAATTCGTGAATTAGATCGGGTTACGGCAAGTCGTCGGAAATCGATCGTCATTGAGTTGCCTAGGTTTTAGTATCCCCCGGGTCCAATTCCTGGCTCTCAGGGGGACAGAGTTTCGTACGAATTGTTTGTACTTCGGTCGTGACGGTTGGTCGTCTCTAGGTCAGCACTTCTTTTTCCTTATGTAGTAGGGTCCAGGGTCGACGTTCTGACTGGCCTTCCGATTCGACATACCTCTTTCAATACCGGTTGTGACGGTAATCAAATCATATTCTTCTACTCTCAGTCCTGCCAATCCCGGTACGGAAAAGAGCCCCTGCAAACGGAGAAACTCCAGCTTAAACTTCGACAGCCTCCATAGACGTTCTCAGGCTAGGAAGAAGACCACCGCCTCTTTACCTGTCTACGTTACGGTCGAAAGGAGCACCCGTCATGAATGAATGAAATCCTGTTCTGCTCGGAACCCAGGTTGGTACCTTCTTTTGAAGAGCCTTATTCGGCTGAATCAGCAGATTGGAAAGGCGGGGATCCAGCTGCTGTATCGGACGACGGATCGAAAAAGGCTGGCTGGCTTGGATTTTCTCGGGCTTTCCAGAATGATATAATTCGAGAGGCGGAGCGGAGACTTTACATTATTCTGTTTACGAAGGTGGTTTGCCAGGATGATCCACTATTTTATTTGCAGGGGGGGAGTTGAACGAAAGATGCGAGGATTGGGGAGCACCCACCGTCGTCGACGGGCGGCTGGGAGCGGATTCCTATGCCTCGAGAGCTGGTAAAGACACTGAAGCGAAGGGGAGCGACGGTAACCCGGCAGCACCGCGAGAGGAATTGCTGCTGCGAAGCCTGTCGGTCGGATTGTCACAGCCAACGGGGAGGGCGTGGTGGTACGGGTTCTTTACGCATCCGCCCAGGTCCTGCTCTTTCTATGGAATCGGTGTGACCCGCCACATGGACTGCTTCTTTTAGTACAATCGACGGTTTTCTGCTCTATATACCCCGTCGCTACAATATTGAGATGGGACGAGGTATGTTATTTGCAGTGCACCTAAAAAGAAAGAGACTGAATAGTCAGAGCACCGACGTTTCCGGCAGTGGCAGTCTTTTACACTTGCCCTGACAAGTCTCTTACCGATGTCCTCACGGAAAAGGAACCGGCTCGAATCCTCAACAATCTCCAAAAAAATCGAAAATTGTCATAGGTAAACTTTTCCGACGCCTTCCTTCCCTCCCCAATGAAAAGTCATTAGGGCGAACCATCTGTCGGAAGCCTCCCGGGGAGGGGACCCGTCACGTCACTACATTTGCAGGTTGAGTTCCAGTCCCACCAGCTTGATAGCTATATATTTCGCAACCGAACTGAAATGAACTGCCAGATCGACCAAGTGAAGTGATAAAACACGTCAGAAAGCGCTTGTGCCCCTGAGGCGTCGTAGCGGCAAGGCACGCTGGGCGAGAGACTTTGATCCCGGGATTTTTCAGGCAGAGGGATTGGTCAGCAAGCCCTTTTTTTACCGACCTACTGGAACCTCAAAATCAAAGGCGGTGAAACCCCTGATTGAGACTAGACCCTCCATAGCCCGTCAGGAAATCCCCGGAGATTCCCTCTGACAAAGTCTGAGTTTGGTCGTTCCATCAATATTCCGTCCTCGCAGGCATAAACATTTTATCGCCATTGGCGGGTATTGCACACCGCCCATCTCTATACGGGCGTCGGGTGGGGCACAAGGCAGCAAAAGAAGCGGCTCAGCCAGCGCGGCTCTAGCGTCTTCGACGCAGCGAAGGAAGAAAAGAATGGCGTAACTCTACCGACGACGGATATGATATGGCACAGCGCGGCACGCACAAAGACAAGGCTCGCGCGACAGGGTGCTATCGAAGTAGCCCTATTGCATGTTCCGGAAGGCACTTCTTCGATTAGGTGTCTCGTGGCAGGGGCTGTGCCGCCGGGATTTCAACTCAGACGGGATTTCCCGACGTGCATAACGACGTACCGCAGCCCCCAACAGAGATATGTCGATATTGGTTTGGTAGACAGAGCCTAGGTCGCCGACGCCCGACGCCCCCCGAAAGAGAGAGAGAGTATGGATCACTATATCTCGACAAATGCGTCTTGCGGAGCAAATGAGACGTAGGGGGGCTGTTCGTCATGCCGCTCTCCGTAGATCAAACGCTCGTCCTTTCTCTTATTTTTCGGAGTATATCTTTTCTTAGTCGAGTCAGCAGATCCGCACCGCAGGCTAATCTCTCGTTTTTTGGAGCGTCGACTTCCGACTCGCTGCCCCTATATGCTTCGACGCTTATGGACACTTCGACGCTCGTACCGTCAGCATCGTCGCCGTTCCGGTTTGATCGACGTCGTATGCTGTAATTTCACTCGGGTTCTGTGACTCGAGTCACAGGAGCTCGAAGAGCGGGCACAAAAGAACGGCATCTCTCGGTAGGATTGCCTTATCCCTTTGGTATCCCATTGGCTTACCCCGATTTCAGTCTCGGTCTCTCGTTCTGATAGACTTGCCTGCGCATCTGTTTTGGGTTGATACACGTCATGGAAAAGTGGCAGGATCAATGTCTTTTATTGGCTTCTCTTTCCCTATTCAATATCTCCTCTTTTCTGTCTCTGTCTTTTTCAAATAGACGACCTCTTTCTGTCTTCTCGGGCAGTGGATTTGCCAACTCTATGGCTCGTCATATCGGTCTGAATTCCTATTTCTCTTCCTTTTCACTTTTTGTTTGTGGATTCTATTTCCCCCTGTGCTTCCACTTCCCCTTGCCTCGAGATCGTGCCTTTTGTCACTCGAAAAGTCCTACTCGTCGGACGCATGACATCTGAAAGACTCTTCCGAGACCGCTTCTATATCGAGAGGAGAGATTCACTATCTCTTTGCTGGCGTGCCATCTCTGTCTGTGGATTCCCCAACTCAATCGCGACGCCCCTTTCCCCTATGCGTCGGCTCTCTGTCCTCTGTTCTGGGCTCTCGACGCTCCGTCCAAAAACCAATATCTATTTATGTCTTTCTTCTCAGGCACAGTCCGTAAGCCAGGCACGGTGGAACAGGCGACGTTCTCAGGCACAGTGGATTCGGCAAATAGATATCTATCGTCGGAGAGCCGATCGACGAACTCCGTGTCTCAGAGCTAGGTCCCTTTCTTTGGCTTGGTCCTCGAGGTGGGGATCATGTTCTCGTTCAAGCTCGACGCAGCTCAGGGAAAGCGTATCGGATCACAGAGTCAAAGCCTCCCGCCCCTCGAAACGTCGAACAGAGTCCCGGTACTCACGGAAGGAACGACGAACGATTATGTGATCCGCCTGCGTCGAACGGTAAACGCAAAAGTACACATTATACGACGAGACGCTTACTAGACGCTTGCAGACTGAAAGCCGGGAACGAGTGCTTACCTAGACGAGTGCGGGAGAAAATGAAAAAAAGCCTACTTTCTTTCGGTTAAAAACCGTCGACTTCCTACTTACGAACTGTACGCGTCATTTGCACTTCTTGCGCCTAGAAGTAAAACGGAAAGACAGAACGAGAAGAGAAGGCCGCAGGTTGGGGTGAAGGACGTCTCATGGAACGGTCGACTGTCGGGACTTCAGTAGTTCAGTAGCGACTAAACAGAATGACGAAAAAAGAGGGCTATAAGTTGGCCGTTTGGTTTGCTATTGCTATGACGGACTGCTCGCCTTTTGATTTGACGGCGTCGGCTTCGCTATCGCTCCTATGGCCGTCAAAAGGAGTCTTCCTACCATACCAGAATGCCTATGTTATAGTGCGCGTCGACGCTTCGCCAGAAGCGACGCGACGACGAGGAAGCGAAGCTTCGTAGACAAGGCTCGTTCCGTGCTTGACTTACGAGCTCGTGTAGTGACGGCGCTTTCCGGAAAAACCCTACTTCAATGACGGCGCTGTTGCTACGCCCTCCACTCGCTGTCTACTAAACGAGCTTCCGAGCGAATTGAGCGAGCGAAGCCTTCCGTCGAGCTTCCCCCTTCCCTCACCCAATTTCCCATTTAATTTCCGCTTCAGCTTCCCCGGTTTAGTTGGTTTGGAGGATTAATTGATTGGATACCCGAGAACCATAATCTTTCAAAGGAACAGCTTCTACGACGATAGATAGGGGTCAGGTTTGGCATCTATGCCCCTGCCCTCCAAACAGTATGAGAGCCTTTCAGCTCGTACTGCTCACACTCCTAGATCTTCACGGCGGCACCTCCGCCACCATAGTGTGAGCTGGGAGCAGCTCCGAAAATCCTGGCCTACTCAAAAATGAGCGTCGAAAGTCAACGTCAACAACAACAACACGAAAAAGTACACGTTGGTTGCCCACTGATCTGATCATAGTTCCGAGACAATCCCTTCGCCTCGCCATGCCTCCCGATCTATAATGACCGGCGAGTCGGAACATGTACATAACCACGCTTCGCACCGGGCCGGGAATCGCAAGAATGTCAGAAGTCCCTTATGGAAGGGTGGGAAAGAGACGGTTCGAGGCCGGATTAGCAGGAGGGAGGGCGGCCCCACCCTGAAACAGACGGTGTACATACATAAAAAGAGGCTGGTTATGTTGGCCCCTCCCATCTATATTGACCGGGAAGAGGGGGGAGGCTCTTGCGGAAGCCCTACCCGCCCTTCTCTATTTTGAGGGATCCCTCATATTGATGATTCCAGGCTTCCTGGACTCGTAACAGACGGCTAGGAACGACGAAGAGGATGACGGGGGATCTGCCGTTGCAGGTCCTTCTCCTTCCGCTGAGACGGCCCTCTTTTTTTGTTCGTTCACCGCGGCACGAAAAGAAAAAATGAATAAGCTGGAATAAGTCAGAAAGAGAGTGGCGCCGGGACTAAGAGAGCGTCTGTTGTCTTTTTAAAATAACTGTACGATCGTCGGACTGGCCCCCTTCGCATGACCTAGAATGAAAAAGAGGTCCGTGCTACTATAAGGCCTCTCAACTCCTCCCTCAGGACACTGTTGCGTTGCCATGGGGACGGGGTAGCCCCGACTTCTATAGGTCCGTCGGTTCGACCTCCTAATGAGAATTGAGGTCCTTGCGCGGGCGTCTCATCCCTGACGACGTCGCTTGCTCTGTATAGAGTGCCCCGTGGTTCCTCGAGTGCCAGCCGCAGAGAGGAATGCCATCAACTAGGGCGCTATTTGCCACTAACCACTCGCTCGCCGGCCGCTCGGGCTCCGCGTTTCAAGTTCGTTATCCTAACCGTCTCCTCTGCTCTACCGGGAGCCTGGCCCCTTCTTCGGTATTATCTACTGCCTGGCTCCGTCGGCTCCCAACTGCTCCAGCCGCTCGCTGTAATAGCTTGCTTCGTCGGGTGGCTCGCACCCCGACCCGGGGTGGGGTGGTGCGGCTGAGCCAGAGTGGGCTCAGCAGTCGGCCTATGTATCCGGGCGCACGCGTAAAGGCATGATTAGTTCCACGAATCTCACTGCACTGACCATAGTAAACTCCTTCTCGTTGTACCGAAATGGAGGTCTGATTTAAACGACCAGGTACAGCATCACATTTGACACCTGAAGAAGGTACAGCCCAACTATGAGGTACATCAGCAGGTGTTACAATCATACGTAGATGAGTTTTGGCTGGTACAACCACTCTATTGTCCACTTCTAATAAACGTGATTGACCCAATTCTGGATCATCTTCTGGAATCGTATAACTGTCAAAAGTGAGTGACTGTTCATCGGAACTGTTATAGTCTGAATACTCATAAGGTTGGGTCGACGCCCGCCTCCCCCCAAACTTGACTTGCGACGTTTCCCCGCAAAAAGCTCTCCACGCCTACTCTCCGAATATCGACAATCCCCCTTCTTCGTCTATTCCGGTAGTTCTCCCCCCTCTCAGAGACCGTCAGACCCCGGTGGAATCGAAGGCCCGCGTCACAGAGAGGCAACAGGGGACCCTTTCTCACCCAGCCCTACCTACTTCATTCCAGCTGGAACCGAAAAAGACCTGGTTCCACACACATGAGACAGGCAGAAGGTATGGGACGACCAGTTCACCACGGAAAGCGAATTCGATCCTAAAGAACGGGCTGCTCGTCTTCTTTTTTCGAAAAATGCGAAGTGGAAAGGGATTCCCGTCGGCTCGGCGAAGTTGTCGGCCCCAATAGATCAGATCGACGAGTGATTCCTCACCGGAACTGTCAGGGGCCGACGTCGAACGCTCGAATATAGATTCCCTATGCTCATGTGAACGGCCGGCCCGTAGATCTAAAAGGATCCATCCATAGGCCTGACCGGAAAGTTTGTAAAAAAAAAAGTCGTTCATGAGACCTCGAATTTCCACGTTCCAGCGTGCATTATGCCAGCGGGTCCCACCCCCAATTGATTGAGTTACCCTTAGAAAGAAAAAGAAATCGAAAAAATATTGATTTTCGATTTCTTTTTCGTCTATGATAAGACAGACTCGAGATACTATATCTCGATCATAGATCACTCTATGAATAGGTCAATTCTCTTTCTTTGACCTCCCACCGTTCACGACATCCCGTCGCTTCTCGCTGCGAACGGCTCCTCGGTGGAGGAGTAGAAGCGCTGGTCCCCTTCGGTCGACGTGCGTCGTGCCTGCTGTTACCTACCGTAGGACCTCCGTCCCCGAAGCGAAGAAAGAGGAGCAGGAACAACAGGTTGTCCTCTCCTGGCCCAGTAGTTCCGCAACTACTACCGTGGTTGTTGCCAACGGGGATCCCCCATTCCGAAAGGGGAAGGGGCTGGCCGTTAGGTCCGACAGTTGTATGCCACTGCTGTGGTGCCGATAGATTCACTACTTCAGCGCCTTCCTCGGACATTGCAGGCGTCAGCATCTATTTTTCGTATATCGCTCCACACCGAGAAGAGGTATGTGTACCTCCAGCAACAACGACGAATGGAACCATAGGCTCCTATGCTGGGAGCATTTCGGGGTATAGGTCGGAACACCTAAACTCCCCGTTTCTGGCATGCTATAGTTCGTCATAGTCTCTCGACGACGGGAATGGGAGATTACCGGTAAGCCAGATGCTTCGCGAACCACCGGTACATTTCGTTGCACTTAAATCACCCTCGTGAAGAGGCGCACTCCGATACCATTGATGTCCAATAGCTTTTATAGTAATGGCTGGATCTACTACTACCTCGTCCATTGAGTATAACAGAGCAAACGATGGTATAGCAATGAACATCGGGATGATACTTGGAAAGATGGTCCGAATAATCTCTATAGTAGTTCCATGAACAATCCTTTGCGGGATTGTCTCAGTTTGCTCGTGGAAATGCCATAAAGCGCGAACCAAGATCCGTGATACGAAAACCAAAATCAGAATGAGGAAGAAAAAGATATCGTGATGTAAGTCAATGATTCCTTGCATAATAGGTGTTGCTGCGTCTTGAGATCCTAATTGCCATGGTTCCGCAGCATCACAGGGAGCGATTGTGAGGAATCGCCATTCTAA